GCTAGCGTAGCTTAATACAAAGCATAACACTGAAGATGTTAAGATGGGTCCTGAGAAACTCCGCATGCATAAAGGCATGGTCCTGACCTTATTATCAGCTCTTACCCAACTTACACATGCAAGTCTCCGCAACCCCGTGAGTATGCCCTCAATCCCCTGCCCGGGGACGAGGAGCGGGCATCAGGCACAAATTTTAGCCCAAGACGCCTGGCCAAGCCACACCCCCAAGGGAATTCAGCAGTGATAAACATTAAGCCATAAGTGAAAACTTGACTCAGTCAGGGTTAAGAGGGCCGGTAAAACTCGTGCCAGCCACCGCGGTTAAACGAGAGGCCCTAGTTGATAACACCACGGCGTAAAGGGTGGTTTAGGAGAGCAATACAATTTTTAAAGCCAAATGGCCCTTTGGCCGTCATACGCTTCTAGGTGTCCGAAGCCCAATCACACGAAAGTAGCTTTAACAAAGCCCACCTGACCCCACGAAAGCTGAGAAACAAACTGGGATTAGATACCCCACTATGCTCAGCCATAAACCTAGACATCCAACTACAATTAGATGTCCGCCCGGGTACTACGAGCATTAGCTTGAAACCCAAAGGACCTGACGGTGCCTCAGACCCCCCTAGAGGAGCCTGTTCTAGAACCGATAACCCCCGTTAAACCTCACCACTTCTAGCCATCCCAGCCTATATACCGCCGTCGTCAGCTTACCCTGTGAAGGTAATAAAAGTAAGCAAAATGGGCACAACCCAGAACGTCAGGTCGAGGTGTAGCGTACGAAGTGGGAAGAAATGGGCTACATTTTCTATCACAGAACACTACGAACATGCAACATGAAATAGTGCTTGAAGGAGGATTTAGTAGTAAAAAGGAAGCAGAGTGTCCTTTTGAACCCGGCTCTGAGGCGCGTACACACCGCCCGTCACTCTCCCCTGTCAAAACGCAATAAAGATAATTAACACTAAAGCACTGACAAGGGGAGGCAAGTCGTAACATGGTAAGTGTACCGGAAGGTGCACTTGGATTAAACCCAGGGCGTGGCTGAGTTAGTCAAGCATCTCACTTACACCGAGAAGACATCCATGCAAGTTGGATCACCCTGAGCCAAACAGCTAGCTTAACCACCAATATAACCCAACAATGTTAATAACAAAACATGACCTAACAACATAAACTAAACCATTTTTTTACCTGAGTATGGGAGACAGAAAAGGTTCAACCCAAAGCAATAGAAAGAGTACCGCAAGGGAAAGCTGAAAGAGAAATGAAACAACCCATATAAGCACTAAAAAACAAAGACTAAACCTTGTACCTTTTGCATCATGATTTAGCCAGCACCCTCAAGCAAAGAGACCTTTAGTTTGAAACCCCGAAACCAGGTGAGCTACCCCGAGACAGCCTATTTAAATTTAGGGCTAACCCGTCTCTGTGGCAAAAGAGTGGGAAGAGCTCCGGGTAGAAGTGACAGACCTACCGAACCTGGTGATAGCTGGTTGCCTGAGAAATGGATAGAAGTTCAGCCTCGTACACCCCGAATCAAAAAATATAACATTAAGACAATAAGGGAAACATACGAGAGTTAGTTAAAGGGGGTACAGCCCCTCTAACAAAGGATACAACCTTTACAGGAGGATAAAGATCATAATATATAAAACATACTGTTTTAGTGGGCCTAAAAGCAGCCATCTAAATAGAAAGCGTTAAAGCTCAGACAGAAAGAAGTTTATTATACTGATAAAAAATCTTATTCCCCTAATAGTATCAGGCTAACCCATGCCCACATGGAAGAAATTATGCTAAAATGAGTAACAAGAAGACCTGCTCTTCTCCAAGCACAAGTGTAAACCAGATCGGACAAACCACTGGAAATTAACGAACCCAACCCAAGAGAGTAATGTGAACAACAGAAAAACCAAGAAAACCCCACATATTAATAATCGTTAACCCCACACTGGAGTGCTATTCCCAAAGGAAAGACTAAAAGAAAGGGAAGGAACTCGGCAAACACAAGCCTCGCCTGTTTACCAAAAACATCGCCTCCTGCAACTAAATTGAGTATAGGAGGTCCAGCCTGCCCAGTGACTACGGGTTCAACGGCCGCGGTATTTTGACCGTGCAAAGGTAGCGCAATCACTTGTCTTTTAAATAGAGACCTGTATGAATGGCTAAACGAGGGCTTAACTGTCTCCCCCTTCAAGTCAGTGAAATTGATCTATCCGTGCAGAAGCGGGTATAACTATACAAGACGAGAAGACCCTTTGGAGCTTAAGGTACAAAATTCAACCACGTTAAGCAACTTAATAAAAAGCAAAAACTTAGTGGAAAATGAAATTTTACCTTCGGTTGGGGCGACCGCGGAGGAAAAACAAGCCTCCGAGTGGAATGGGCCAACCCCCTAAAACCAAGAGAAACATCTCTAAGCCACAGAACATCTGACCAAAAATGATCCGGCCAACATAAGCCGATCAACGAACCAAGTTACCCTAGGGATAACAGCGCAATCCTCTCCCAGAGTCCATATCGACGAGGGGGTTTACGACCTCGATGTTGGATCAGGACATCCTAATGGTGCAGCCGCTATTAAGGGTTCGTTTGTTCAACGATTAAAGTCCTACGTGATCTGAGTTCAGACCGGAGTAATCCAGGTCAGTTTCTATCTGTAACGCTACTTTTCCTAGTACGAAAGGATCGGAAAAGAGGGGCCCATACTTAAAGCACGCCCCACCCCTAATTAATGAAAACAAATAAATTAAATAAAGGGAGGGCCAAAACCCCAACCACCCGAAATAAGGACATACTGGGGTGGCAGAGCATGGTAAATTGCGAAAGGCCTAAGCCCTTTAAACCAGAGGTTCAAATCCTCTTCCCAGTTTATGCTAAACACTCTGATAAATCACCTAATCAACCCCCTAGCCTATATTGTACCTGTCCTACTAGCAGTGGCCTTCCTAACTCTAGTTGAACGTAAAGTGTTAGGATATATACAACTACGTAAAGGACCAAATGTAGTCGGACCCTATGGACTTCTACAACCTATCGCCGACGGAGTAAAATTATTTATTAAAGAACCAGTCCGTCCCTCTACATCCTCCCCATTCCTATTCTTAGCCACTCCCATTCTTGCACTAACCCTGGCCATAACCCTATGAGCACCCATACCCATACCCTACCCAGTGATTGACCTCAATCTAGGAGTCCTATTTATCCTAGCCCTATCAAGCCTCGCAGTATACTCCATCCTAGGGTCAGGATGAGCATCAAATTCAAAATACGCACTAATTGGAGCCCTACGGGCCGTAGCTCAAACAATTTCCTATGAAGTAAGCCTCGGACTAATCCTTCTATCAGTAATTATCTTCTCAGGGGGCTATACCCTACAAACATTTAGCACAGCCCAAGAAAGCATCTGACTATTAGCCCCTGCCTGACCACTAGCTGCAATGTGATATATTTCGACCTTAGCAGAAACAAACCGAGCACCATTTGACTTAACAGAAGGAGAATCAGAACTAGTCTCAGGCTTCAACGTAGAATACGCAGGAGGACCCTTCGCCCTATTCTTCCTGGCCGAATATGCAAACATCCTACTAATAAATACCCTATCAGCCGTACTATTCCTAGGAACATCACACATTCACCTCATCCCAGAGTTAACAACAATTAGCCTTATAACTAAGGCCGCACTACTATCTATTGTATTCCTATGAGTACGGGCCTCATATCCACGGTTCCGATATGACCAACTAATGCACCTTGTATGGAAAAACTTCCTCCCCCTAACACTAGCCCTAGTACTATGACACATTGCCCTGCCAATCGCACTAGCAGGCCTCCCCCCACAACTATAATTCAGGAACTGTGCCCGAATGCCTAGGGACCACTTTGATAGAGTGGCCTATAGGGGCTAAAATCCCCTCAGTTCTTAGAAAGAAGGGGATCGAACCCATGCCCAAGAGATCAAAACTCTTAGTGCTTCCTCTACACCACTTTCTAAGATGGGGTCAGCTAATTAAGCTTTCGGGCCCATACCCCGAACATGACGGTTAAAGTCCCTCCTCCATCAATGAACCCCTACGTACTCGCAATCCTACTATCCAGTCTAGGATTAGGAACAACCCTAACCTTTGCTAGCTCCCATTGACTACTAGCCTGAATAGGACTGGAAATTAACACCTTGGCAATCATTCCTCTTATAGCACAACACCACCACCCCCGCGCAGTAGAAGCCACCACAAAATACTTCTTAACCCAAGCCACCGCAGCTGCAATGATTATATTTGCAAGCACAACAAATGCCTGAATCACAGGAGAATGAGACATAAACAATATATCAAACCCCATTGCTAGCACAATAATTATTACTGCTCTAGCACTTAAAATTGGACTAGCACCAATACACTTCTGAATACCAGAAGTCCTACAAGGGCTAGATCTTCTAACAGGTTTAATCTTATCAACATGACAAAAACTCGCCCCATTTGCCCTAATTATCCAAACAGCCCAAGCCGTGGACCCAGTACTATTAACCGCCCTAGGGGTCATATCCACCCTGATCGGGGGATGGGGAGGATTAAACCAAACCCAACTACGAAAAATCCTAGCCTACTCCTCAATTGCACACATAGGCTGAATAATTATCATTCTCCAATACGCTCCACAACTTACCCTACTCGCCCTAGGAACATACATTTTCATGACATCCGCAGCATTCCTCACCCTAAAAACATCCTCCGCCACAAAAATTAATACTCTTTCAATAGTCTGATCAAAAAGCCCAATCTTAACAACAACTACTGCCCTAGTATTATTATCACTAGGAGGCCTACCCCCACTAACAGGGTTTATGCCAAAATGACTAATCCTACAAGAACTGGCGAAACAAAACCTTCCAATCACCGCCACAATCATAGCCCTAGCTGCCTTACTTAGCCTTTATTTTTACCTACGCCTTTGTTACGCAATAACACTCACAATCTCCCCCAATACAACCAACTCAACCACCCCTTGACGAACCCAAACAACCCAATCCTCCCTCCCACTTGCCCTATCTACTACAATCGCCCTAGGACTTTTACCAGTAACCCCAGCTATTCTAATACTAGCCACCTAGGGACTTAGGATAACATCAGACCAAGAGCCTTCAAAGCTCTAAGCAGAAGTGAAAATCTTCTAGTCCCTGATAAGACCTACAAGAGTCTATCTTGCATTTTCTGATTGCAAATCAAATGTTTTCATTAAACTAAGGCCTTACTAGATGGGAAGGCCTCGATCCTACAAACTCTTAGTTAACAGCTAAGCGCTCAAGCCAGCGAGCATCCATCTACTTTTCCCGCCTATGGCCTAGTAAGGCGGGAAAAGCCCCGGCAGACTACTAATCTACGTCTCTGGATTTGCAATCCAACATGTTTCTTCACCACGGGGCTGTGGTAAGGAGAGGACTTAAACCTCTGTCTTCGGGGCTACAACCCGCCGCCTAAGCACTCGGCTACCCTACCTGTGGCAATTACACGCTGATTCTTTTCTACAAACCACAAAGACATTGGTACCCTTTATCTTGTATTTGGTGCCTGAGCCGGAATAGTGGGAACCGCTCTAAGCCTTCTCATTCGAGCCGAACTAAGCCAACCTGGATCACTTCTGGGCGACGACCAAATCTATAATGTTATTGTTACTGCCCATGCCTTCGTAATAATTTTCTTTATAGTAATACCAATTCTTATTGGAGGGTTTGGAAACTGACTCGTACCACTAATAATCGGGGCACCCGACATAGCATTCCCACGAATAAATAACATGAGCTTCTGACTTCTACCCCCCTCTTTCCTTCTTCTATTAGCCTCCTCTGGTGTCGAGGCCGGAGCTGGAACAGGATGAACAGTCTACCCACCACTTGCAGGTAATCTTGCCCACGCGGGAGCGTCCGTAGACCTAACAATTTTCTCGCTCCACCTAGCAGGTGTATCATCAATTTTAGGTGCAATTAACTTCATCACCACAACTATTAACATGAAACCACCAGCTATTTCTCAATATCAAACACCTCTGTTTGTTTGAGCTGTACTTGTAACAGCCGTACTTCTTCTCCTATCCCTGCCAGTCCTGGCCGCTGGAATTACTATGCTCCTTACAGACCGAAATCTAAACACCACATTCTTTGACCCAGCAGGGGGAGGAGACCCAATCTTATACCAGCACTTATTCTGATTCTTTGGTCACCCAGAAGTTTATATTCTCATCTTGCCCGGATTCGGAATCATTTCACACGTTGTAGCCTACTACTCAGGCAAAAAAGAACCATTCGGCTACATAGGAATGGTTTGAGCCATGATGGCTATTGGCCTCCTAGGGTTTATTGTATGAGCCCACCATATGTTCACTGTCGGAATAGACGTAGACACTCGTGCATACTTTACATCCGCAACAATGATTATTGCCATCCCAACAGGTGTAAAAGTATTTAGCTGATTAGCCACACTCCACGGAGGGTCTATTAAATGAGAAACACCTATGTTATGAGCCCTTGGATTCATTTTCCTCTTCACCGTGGGTGGATTGACGGGAATTGTCCTAGCCAATTCATCACTCGACATTGTTCTCCACGACACATATTACGTAGTCGCACATTTCCACTACGTACTATCAATGGGTGCTGTATTTGCCATCATGGCAGCCTTTGTTCACTGATTTCCCCTGTTTACAGGATATACTTTAAATGACACCTGAACAAAAATCCACTTCGGAGTAATATTTATTGGTGTTAACCTTACATTCTTCCCACAACACTTCCTAGGTCTAGCAGGAATGCCACGACGATACTCTGACTACCCAGACGCCTATGCCCTATGAAATACAGTGTCATCCATCGGATCGCTTATTTCCCTAGTGGCAGTAATTATGTTCCTATTTATTCTATGAGAAGCCTTCGCCGCTAAACGAGAAGTATCCTCAGTAGAATTAACTATAACAAATGTAGAATGGCTTCATGGCTGCCCTCCACCATACCACACATTCGAAGAGCCCGCATTCGTCCAAGTTCAATCAAACTAACGAGAAAGGAAGGAATTGAACCCCCGTATACTGGTTTCAAGCCAGTCACATAACCACTCTGTCACTTTCTTCTAAAGACATTAGTAAAATACGCAAATTACATCACCTTGTCGAGGTGAAATTGCAGGTTAAACCCCTGTATGTCTTAAGCTCAAAGCTTAATGGCACATCCCACACAACTAGGATTCCAAGACGCGGCATCACCCGTTATAGAAGAACTTCTTCACTTCCATGACCACGCCCTAATAATCGTATTCTTAATTAGTACTTTAGTACTTTATATTATTATTGCAATGGTTTCAACCAAACTTACCAACAAATACATCTTAGACTCCCAAGAAATCGAAATTGTATGAACTATTTTACCAGCTGTCATCCTAGTTTTGATCGCTCTACCATCCCTTCGAATTTTGTATCTTATAGACGAAATCAATGACCCCCATCTAACAATTAAAGCCATAGGACATCAATGATATTGAAGCTATGAATACACAGACTACGAAGATCTGGGCTTTGACTCCTACATAATCCCAACCCAAGACCTTACACCAGGCCAATTCCGACTCCTAGAAACAGACCACCGAATAGTAGTCCCTATAGAGTCGCCGGTCCGTGTCCTAGTATCTGCCGAAGATGTACTACACTCCTGAGCCGTTCCATCTCTAGGTGTAAAAATGGATGCAGTGCCAGGCCGACTAAACCAAACTGCCTTCATTGCCTCACGCCCAGGTGTATTCTACGGACAGTGTTCTGAAATCTGCGGGGCAAACCACAGCTTTATGCCCATTGTAGTTGAAGCAGTCCCACTAGAACACTTCGAGAGCTGATCCTCATTAATGCTAGAAGACGCCTCACTAGAAAGCTAATTATCGGACAAAGCGTTGGCCTTTTAAGCCAAAGTTTGGTGCCTACCGACCACCTCTAGTGAAATGCCCCAATTAAACCCTAACCCCTGATTTGCAATTCTAGTATTCTCATGAATCGTATTCCTCACCATCATCCCAACTAAGATCTTAAATCACACCACACCAAATGAACCAACCCCAATAAGTGAAGAAAAACACAAAACAGAACCCTGAGACTGACCATGATAGTAAGCTTTTTCGACCAATTCGCAAGCCCATCCTTCCTAGGAATCCCACTCATTGCTATTGCAATTGCACTGCCGTGACTTCTCTTCCCAACCCCACCATCCCGATGAATCAACAACCGACTTATTACCCTCCAAACATGATTCATTAACCGATTCACCAACCAATTAATAATGCCCCTAAATGTAGGAGGACATAAATGAGCACTTCTATTAGCCTCCCTAATAGTATTCCTCATTACTATTAACATATTAGGCCTTCTCCCATATACTTTTACGCCCACAACGCAACTATCACTGAACATAGGATTTGCTGTACCACTATGACTTGCCACCGTGATTATTGGGATGCGAAACCAACCAACAGTTGCCCTCGGACACCTTCTACCAGAAGGAACGCCTATTCCCCTAATCCCCGTACTAATTATTATCGAAACAATTAGCCTATTCATTCAACCATTAGCCCTGGGCGTTCGACTTACAGCTAACTTAACTGCGGGCCATTTACTAATTCAACTCATCGCCACAGCTGTATTTGTTCTACTACCAATAATGCCTACAGTAGCCATCTTAACCGCCGCCGTTCTTTTCCTCCTGACCCTCCTAGAAGTCGCAGTAGCAATAATTCAAGCTTATGTGTTCGTACTACTACTAAGCCTCTACCTGCAAGAAAACGTCTAATGGCCCACCAAGCACATGCATATCATATGGTTGATCCAAGCCCATGACCACTAACCGGAGCCGTCGGTGCTCTGTTAATAACATCCGGCCTAGCAATCTGGTTTCACTTCCACTCAACAACATTAATAACCCTCGGGATAATTCTTCTACTCCTTACGATATTCCAATGATGACGTGACATTATTCGAGAAGGAACATTCCAAGGCCACCACACGCCGCCAGTACAAAAAGGACTACGTTATGGAATAATCCTGTTTATCACTTCAGAGGTATTCTTCTTCTTAGGATTCTTCTGAGCTTTCTACCACTCAAGTCTAGCACCAACACCAGAACTAGGAGGATGCTGACCCCCAACAGGAATCATTACATTAGACCCCTTCGAAGTTCCCCTCCTTAACACAGCTGTGCTACTAGCATCGGGGGTAACAGTCACATGAGCCCACCACAGCATCATAGAAGGTGAACGAAAACAAGCTATCCAATCCCTTGCACTTACAATCCTACTAGGACTCTACTTCACTGCCCTTCAAGCCATAGAATATTACGAAGCACCTTTTACAATCGCAGACGGAGTATACGGTTCTACATTCTTTGTGGCTACAGGATTCCACGGACTACACGTCATTATTGGATCATCATTCCTAGCTGTCTGTCTTCTCCGCCAAATCCAATACCACTTTACATCCGAACATCACTTCGGCTTTGAAGCCGCCGCCTGATACTGACACTTTGTTGACGTAGTATGACTATTCCTCTACGTATCCATCTATTGATGAGGCTCATAATCTTTCTAGTATTAAAGTTAGTACAAGTGACTTCCAATCATTTAGTCTTGGTTAAACCCCAGGGAAAGATAATGAACCTAATCATAACCATTTTCACCATTACAGTAGCCCTATCCTCAATTCTAGCGATCGTGTCTTTCTGATTACCACAAATGAACCCGGACGCAGAAAAATTATCTCCCTATGAATGCGGGTTCGACCCACTAGGATCCGCCCGGCTGCCCTTTTCATTACGATTTTTTCTGGTAGCAATCCTATTCCTCCTATTCGACCTAGAAATTGCCCTCCTCCTCCCCCTGCCATGAGGAGATCAACTCCACAACCCCACCGGAACATTCTTTTGAGCCACTACAGTCCTAATCTTATTAACTCTAGGATTAATCTACGAATGAACCCAAGGTGGCCTAGAATGAGCAGAATAGGGAGTTAGTCCAAAATAAGACCTCTGATTTCGGCTCAGAAAATTATGGTTTAAGTCCATGACCCCCTTATGACACCAGTACATTTTAGCTTCAGCTCAGCATTCATTTTAGGATTAATAGGACTAGCATTTCACCGCACCCACCTACTCTCCGCACTCCTATGCTTAGAAGGTATAATACTATCCCTGTTTATTGCACTAGCCCTATGGGCCTTACAATTCGAATCAACAAGTTTCTCCGCAGCCCCCATACTGTTACTAGCTTTCTCCGCCTGCGAAGCAAGCACGGGCCTTGCACTCCTAGTAGCTACAGCCCGGACCCACGGAACCGACCGCCTACAAAACCTTAACCTTCTACAATGCTAAAAGTACTAATCCCCACTATTATACTATTCCCAACAATTTGATTAACCTCCCCCAAGTGACTATGAACAACCACAACCGCTCATAGCCTCCTAATTGCCATCATTAGCCTGACATGATTAAAATGAACATCAGAGACCGGATGAACCATATCCAATTCGTACCTAGCCACAGACCCACTCTCAACCCCCCTTCTAGTACTGACATGCTGACTTCTTCCATTAATAATTCTAGCCAGCCAAAACCACGTCAATCCTGAACCTATCAGCCGACAACGTTTATATATTACTCTCCTCACCTCACTACAAGCCTTCCTAATTATAGCATTCGGTGCCACCGAAATTATTATATTTTATATTATGTTTGAAGCCACACTCATCCCAACCCTCATTATCATCACCCGATGAGGAAACCAAACTGAACGCCTCAATGCGGGGACCTACTTCCTATTCTACACCCTAGCAGGGTCCCTCCCACTATTAGTTGCCCTCCTCCTACTTCAGCAATCCACCGGGACCCTATCCATATTAGTAATCCAATATTCTCAACCACTACTCTTAAACTCCTGAGGCCACAAAGTCTGATGGGCCGGCTGCTTAATCGCATTCCTAGTAAAAATACCATTATATGGGGTACACCTATGACTACCAAAAGCACATGTTGAAGCCCCAGTCGCAGGGTCCATAGTACTAGCAGCAGTATTACTAAAATTAGGGGGATACGGAATAATACGAATAATAATTGTGCTAGACCCACTATCCAAAGAACTAGTATACCCATTTATTATTTTAGCATTATGAGGCATCATTATGACTGGATCAATCTGCCTTCGACAAACAGACCTTAAATCCCTAATTGCCTACTCATCTGTTAGCCACATAGGACTTGTAGCAGGCGGAATCCTAATCCAAACCCCATGAGGATTTTCAGGGGCTATTATCCTAATAATCGCCCACGGATTAGTGTCTTCAATACTTTTTTGCTTAGCCAACACGGCCTATGAACGAACCCACAGCCGAACCATAATTCTTGCCCGAGGACTACAAATAATCTTCCCGTTAACAGCCGTGTGATGGTTCATCGCCAACCTAGCCAACCTGGCACTACCCCCACTACCCAACCTAATAGGAGAACTAATAATTATTACAACGCTATTCAACTGATCGCCATGAACCATTGCACTCACAGGAACAGGAACATTAATTACAGCGGGCTACTCCCTGTATATATTCCTAATATCTCAGCGAGGTCCAACACCGAACCACATCACCAAACTCCCACCATTCCACACCCGAGAGCACTTATTAATAGCCCTTCACCTAATTCCAGTGATTCTCCTTGTAACAAAACCAGAACTTATATGAGGTTGATGCTACTAGTAAGTATAGTTTAACCAAAATATTAGATTGTGATTCTAAAGACAGGAGTTAAAATCCCCTTACTCACCAAGGAAGGACAGAAATCAATAAGTACTGCTAATCCTTATGCACCGCGGTTAAAATCCGCGGCTTCCTCACGCTTCTGAAGGATAACAGTTCATCCATTGGTCTTAGGAACCAAAAACTCTTGGTGCAAATCCAAGTGGAAGCTATGAATTCGACAACCTTAATTATGTCATCCTCACTTATTCTAGTTCTCACTATCCTTATATTACCCCTACTAACAACGCTAAACCCAAAACCACAAAAACCAGAATGAGCAAGCACACATGTTAAAACCGCCGTCAGCACCTCATTTTTTATTAGCCTTCTCCCCCTCATAATCTTTCTAGACCAGGGAATAGAAAGCATTACCACAAATTGACAATGAATAAACACACACATATTTGATACAAACATCAGCTTCAAATTCGACCACTACTCCCTTATTTTTACCCCTATTGCCCTCTACGTTACCTGATCCATCCTAGAATTTGCACTATGATATATACACTCTGACCCAAATATGAACCGATTCTTCAAATACTTACTTTTATTCCTAGTAGCCATAATTACCCTAGTCACAGCCAATAACATATTCCAACTATTCATCGGCTGAGAAGGCGTTGGAATTATATCATTCCTACTAATCGGATGATGATATGGACGAGCAGATGCCAACACAGCGGCCCTCCAAGCCGTTATCTATAACCGAGTGGGAGACATCGGACTAATCCTAAGCATAGCATGATTCGCAATAAACCTTAATTCCTGAGAAATTCAACAAATCTTCTTCCTATCAAAAAACTTTGACATGACAATTCCTCTAATCGGACTAATCCTTGCGGCAACAGGAAAATCGGCCCAATTTGGCCTACATCCTTGACTCCCTTCTGCCATGGAGGGCCCTACGCCAGTATCTGCCCTACTCCACTCTAGCACCATGGTCGTTGCGGGAATCTTCCTACTAATCCGCCTCCACCCCCTTATAGAAAACAACAACCTAGCACTGACAATCTGCCTCTGCTTAGGAGCACTCACTACACTATTTACAGCCACTTGCGCCCTAACCCAAAATGACATCAAAAAAATTGTAGCTTTCTCAACATCCAGTCAACTAGGCCTAATAATAGTCACGATCGGGCTAAACCAACCACAACTAGCATTTCTACACATCTGTACACACGCATTCTTTAAAGCTATACTATTTCTATGCTCCGGATCAATCATTCACAGCCTAAATGACGAGCAAGATATCCGAAAAATAGGGGGCCTTCACAACCTAATACCTGCCACCTCAACCTACCTCACAATTGGTAGCCTGGCATTAACAGGAACTCCATTCCTAGCTGGATTCTTCTCAAAAGACGCCATTATTGAAGCCCTAAACACCTCCTACCTTAACGCCTGAGCCCTGACCCTCACACTAATTGCCACATCATTCACCGCAGTCTATAGCTTCCGAGTAGTATTCTTCGTAACCATAGGATCTCCTCGATTTCTACCACTATCCCCTATTAACGAAAATAACCCACTAGTAATTAACCCCATTAAACGACTTGCCTGAGGAAGCATTATTGCAGGACTTATCATCACATCTAACTTCCTGCCCTCAAAAACACCTATTATAACAATACCAGCCACCCTAAAACTAGCAGCCCTTATGGTAACCATCACCGGGCTTCTAGTAGCCATAGAACTCACAGCCATAACCAACAAACAAGTCAAAATCACCCCCACAATTCCCATACACCATTTCTCAAATATACTAGGGTATTTCCCCGCAATAATCCACCGACTCCCCCCTAAACTCAACTTAACCCTAGGACAATCAGTCGCCACTAAACTTGACCAAACATGACTTGAAATCACCGGACCAAAAGGGCTAGCATTAACCCAAATAACAATATCAAAAATTACAAGTGACATCCAACGAGGTATAATCAAAACCTACCTAACTATCTTCCTCCTAACCCTGACCCTAGCCATTCTCCTAACTCTTATTTAAACAGCTCGAAGAGTACCACGACTTAAACCCCGAGTTAACTCCAATACCACAAGCAGGGTTAAAAGCAACACTCACGCACAAATAACTAACATCGCCCCACCAAAAGAATATATAACAGCCACACCACTAACATCGCCACGTAACATAGAAAACTCCTTCAACCCATCAACAACCACCCAAGAGCCCTCATATCACCCCCCTCAGAATAATCCAGCCGCTAATACAACACCTAAAAGATAAACCAGCACATACCCAGCTACAGAACGACTCCCTCAAGCCTCTGGAAAGGGCTCAGCAGCCAAAGCTGCTGAATAAGCAAACACCACGAGCATCCCCCCTAAATAAATTAAAAAGAGGACCAAAGACAAGAAAGAACCTCCATAACCAACTAAAATCCCACACCCAACCCCCGCTGCCACTACCAAACCTAAAGCAGCAAAATAAGGCGTAGGATTAGAAGCAACAGCAATTAAACCAACAACTAAAGCTACCAATAATAAAAACATAAAATAAGTCATAATTCTTGCTCGGACTTTAACCGAGACCAGTGACTTGAAGAACCACCGTTGTAGTTCAACTACAAGAACAATAATGGCAAGCCTACGAAAAACCCACCCACTAATAAAAATCGCCAATGACGCACTAGTCGATCTTCCCACACCATCAAATATCTCCGTATGATGAAATTTCGGGTCCCTCCTGGGACTATGTCTAATTACCCAAATCCTAACCGGGCTATTCTTAGCCATACACTACACCTCTGATATCTCAACCGCATTTTCATCAGTAGTCCACATCTGCCGAGACGTAAATTACGGCTGACTTATCCGCAACATTCACGCCAATGGAGCATCATTCTTTTTCATCTGCATTTATATACACATTGCTCGCGGCCTATACTATGGATCTTACCTATACAAAGAAACCTGAAACATTGGAGTAGTCCTTCTCCTGTTAGTTATAATAACAGCCTTCGTTGGCTACGTCCTTCCATGAGGACAAATATCCTTCTGAGGTGCCACAGTAATTACAAATCTACTATCAGCAGTTCCCTATATAGGGGACACTCTTGTTCAATGAATCTGAGGTGGCTTCTCAGTAGACAATGCAACATTAACACGATTCTTCGCATTCCACTTCCTGCTGCCATTCGTCGTCGCCGCCGCAACCATCCTCCACCTACTCTTCCTCCACGAGACAGGATCAAACAACCCAGCCGGATTAAACTCCGACGCAGATAAAATCTCCTTCCACCCCTACTTCTCATATAAAGACCTTCTAGGATTTGTAGTAATACTACTAGCCCTCACATCATTAGCACTATTCTCTCCAAATCTCCTGGGAGACCCAGAAAATTTTACGCCAGCAAACCCACTAGTCACTCCCCCACACATCAAGCCAGAATGATACTTCCTATTTGCTTACGCTATTCTACGATCCATTCCAAACAAACTAGGAGGAGTCCTTGCATTACTATTCTCTATCCTAGTACTAATAGTAGTGCCAATCTTACACACCTCAAAGCAACGAGGACTAACATTCCGCCCAATCACTCAATTCCTATTCTGAACCCTAGTAGCAGACATAATCATCCTAACATGAATTGGAGGCATACCTGTAGAACACCCATATATCATTATTGGACAAATCGCATCAGTCCTTTATTTTGCATTATTCCTCATCCTTAGCCCACTAGCAGGATGAGTAGAAAATAAAGCACTAAAATGAGCTTGCCCTAGTAGCTTAGTATAAAAGCATCGGTCTTGTAATCCGAAGATCGGGGGTTAAATTCCCCCCTAGCGCCCAGAAAAGAGAGATTTTAACTCCCACCCCTGGCTCCCAAAGCCAGAATTCTAAATTAAACTATCTTCTGATAGTAACCTATATGGTTTAGTGCATATATATGCATTATATTACATAATGCATTAGTACATATATATGTATTATCACCATTCATTTATTTTAACCACAAAGCAAGTACTAACGTTCAAGACGTACATAAACCAAAATATTAAAATTCACAAATAATTTATTCAGACCTGGAAAATAGATTATTCCCCTATAATTGGTTCTCAAATTTTTCCTTGAAATAATCAACTAAGATTTAATTAAACCATATTAATGTAGTAAGAGACCACCAACTGGTTTATATTAAGGCATATTCTGCATGATAAAATCAGGGACATTAATTGTGAGGGTAACACAGAATGAACTATTACTTGCATCTGGTTTCTATCTCAGGAACATAACTGTAAAACTCCACCCTCGGATAATTATGTCTGGCATATGGTTAAATGAAGTGAGTACATACTCCTCATTAACCCCACATGCCGAGCATTCTTTTATATGCATAGGGGTTCTCCTTTTTGGTACCTTTCATTTTGCATCTCAGAGTGCAGGCTCAAATGATATATTAAGGTTGAACATATTCCTTGCTTGAGTCTAAGTAAGTCAATTATTAAAAGACATAACTTAAGAATTACATATTTTTAACTCAAGTGCATAAGACATTCATCCCTTCTTCAATTTACCCCTATATATATGCCCCCCCTCTCGGTTTCTGCGCGACAAACCCCCCTACCCCCTACGCTCAGCAAATCCTGTTATCCTTGTCAAACCCCAAAACCAAGGAAGGTTCGAGAACGTGCGAGCTAGCAAGTTGAAATGTGGGCTAGCTATCCGCATTATATATATATATACATACACATCGCATTAATTTGCCGCAAATTTCTCCAAATATTGGCCTAAAAATCCCTATTAAATTTATAGGGCATGCCCCAATGCTAAAAAATCCAATATTAAAAAGC